AAGATCACAAAAAGGGGTCATCTTCACCGGGAAGATGATACGCGGAAAGAAGAAATCAGAAAATCGTTGGCACTCGAGGTTTTCCGACTGAAAGGGCCAACATCGAGACCGACAATCAAGACTTCCGTCCGATGTCGCGCCCAGGATAGTTTACTTGTCAAAAATCTCTATGGAAAAGAATTCCAATATCATACGATGGAATGGGCGACAGAGAGCATCTTTAGTCCGCCTGACGTTAGAGTAATAAACAGACGAAGACGTCCACATAGGTTCCCATCGTAACCCCATGGGGATTTCAAACAACTTAGAGACATCCCCCAACTCGACACAGCGTGCTCTAAAGTCGGTTAATAATTCGACTGGAACAAGCTTGACCATCGATTCAAATTCAAAATTAGTTTTCGATTCATTTGAAAAGTGAAAATAGTGAGAGCCCTCACTAATTGATCTGTCTTGGCATCACGACGTTTTATCATCCTTCTATGAAACACCGGGATGCATCGAGGGATACCACTACGAGTAAGGAACACCGGAAACGGAATAGCGAGGGGCTTATCAAAACAACCTCCGTAGCGCCTCATCAAGCACACGGCACAAGACTGAAAATAAAGACCTTACCTAGTGAACTAGAGATTCAAGTCAACGGAGTAGGTGGTATATACTTTGGTTGAGGGCCTGTTCGCTCCGCTCCTAAATGTAACTGTTCTTGTTCACTCGAAGTGAACTGGTTACAGAGCTCGCCTCGCTCTCTTCTTTCAACCAGTGGAACGTTCCGAATTAATATACTGGCGCCAATTAATATACTGGACCCGCTGGTCGCCAATTAATATACTGGCGCCTCACCCGAAAACCTACAGGCGCCTGGCCTTTTACCGGATTAATATACTTGGCCTAGAGTAAGAATAGTTTGGCGAAGTGTACTGGACCTCTAATTAAGATACTGGGTCGCCTTGCAGTTGGGATTTCATTTTCTACACCCTTCATGATCCACAACTGGAAAATTTACAGAGTTAATGGACTAAGTATATTGGGGACCATACCTTGTTGTTTCTTTCCTTCATCACCCCTCTGAGATGAGCTCTGCCCAAGGATTACCCTTGAAGAGCGAAGTTTCTGGGCTTTAAGCTCTACATTCTCCCTCAAGGGTTCCACTCTTCCCTACCAGAGAGCCCCCACGAGCCCTAGCATCTTCAACTCCGGCTAGCACTTCCAGACTTCATCGGACCTCCATTCTCAACCTTCAAAACAGCCCCATTGACTCCCATTTGCAATGAACCAGGGACAATGGACATGGTAGCAATCCGCTAACGGAGCGGACCCCATTAACCCCCCTTTCCATCCTTTCCCCCCGGTCAAACGGGAGCGAGCCCTGGAAGGCGAACATCTCATTTTCATTGTGGAAGTTTTACTTTGGGGCCTCGATGATTTCATCAATGAATTGGCAAGGAAGCACAAGTAATAAGAGTGAAAGGAATCCCGAAAGGATAAAGTCAGATACAAAGGGCAAGGAAGGCCTCCTAACGTGGGTCAACCCCACTTAACCCTCGGCAGGTAATAAATCTATTGATCGATTAGTGGTTGTGTTTAAAAACCTTTACGCCTAAAAAAAGTCGTGGTTGGGCCACGCAAATCAACTAAACAGCGTGGCATGCATATAATATAGCAAGACGGATAACAAGGGAATAAGGACATTGCATTCAGTAGTATTCTTATGAATCTATCCAATAGACAAGTGGGCGGAAACCACTTTAGGATAAGCTATCCGAAATGCTTTCTTAAATACGGGCACCTTCCAATTTGATCCAAAAGGCTATCTTGGAAGAAAGGCTTTTTTTAGCTGAGGCGCCAGTATATTAATTGGGGAGGTATATTAATTCGGAAGGGCCCAATCATCGGTCAAGTTCGGTCCCCTTCGGGCGCCTCACTAACGCTCGCCTTCTCTTCGCTCTGGACAGGAGCACTAATGGACACGGGGAGGGAGCAGGCGAAGCGTGTCGTTCGTAATGGAAAGAGAGCTTCCTTCGGGCGCCCGCCTCTTTGTTGGACCGCGAACACAGTGGTCTCTGACCAGGACCAGGAACCAATTCGAATTTGGATCTTGACATGTCGGTTGTTTTTAACCGTAGGCATCTCGCCAGGAAGTTGGTGGGCTCATCATGAATTAGGTCGGGGTGGCTGGTGGTTTCGGGATCCCGTAGAAAATGCGTCTTTTATGCCTCGGGTATTAGCCACAGCTCGTATTCATTCAGTAATTCTACCCCTTCTTCATTCTTGGACCTCGCTTAAAAATATTTTGACTCTTCCATGCTGTGTCTCAGGAACCTCTTCAATACGGTCCGGATTGCTAGCTCCCGTTCATAGTTCTGCTACAGATGATACACGAGGAAGATTTTTATGGCGGTTCTTCCTTCTAATTACAGGCATATCTATGAATCTTTTCTACCAGATGAAGCAGCAGGCATCGGTCCGTAGAACCTATAAAAAAGAGATGGTTGTGGCGCGAAGTACTCTTGTGCACCTACGTCACTCGGCTCGCGCGCAACCCCGCCCCGTTATGTTATGGAAGAATTGAGCTTATTGCTGGTTATTCAGAGCCAGCAATTGGCTGCCGGATTTCGTCCCGTCCGTAGCGCTTCGGAAGTCACTGTGGCGTGGCTGAATGTAGAGCAGTCCGCGACGGAAGCCTTTGATCAGTAGATTATTTAGAACTTCGGAAGATGGTCAAGGTAGCTTGCTTCCAAGCCACTGCACTAGATGCGCATGTAGTCGTAGCTGCAGTCCTGCCGGTAGCAAAACAAAAAGAGTAGCATAGCCAGCCGATTTCAGCCGCAAGAAAGTAGTCCAGTAGCCAGAAAGCTAGCAGCGGGGCAGTGAGCAAGCAAGCGGTAGCCAAGGATAGGGGTCCAAGTATATTAATCTGGGCTCCAACAAGGTACGAGCTTGAAGTGTGTTCGCGGTCCAAACTTATTAATATACTATAGATTCTTTTCAAATTTTCTTAACAAATGCAAGGAGAAGTTTAGATAATGAGCTTCGCTCGAAGTATACTATACAGCTACGCTACCTCCCGGTTGTCCCGTTGGTCGCCAGTTGTCGAACAGATCGAGTGGCTAATGAAAGGCTCTCTGTAGTCTATCTATGGAGGTGCGGAGCTAGGTTATCGGGATTACCTGCGGAGCGGTAGCACTCCTGCAGGGGAATGATGCCCCTATTTACCAGTCTCAGACTTTGTTCTCAGAGGAGTCTAGCCATGCCCGATGTTGACTATGGTTTCTGGACTGAAAGAAAGAGAACTTCTGCATTCGTCAAGGAGTGCTGTTCGCTTAAGCCATGAATGATGTTATGGTTCGTTTCATCAGCGACATGAGCGGCAACAAGTTGGACTATCAGTCGTGCAGGGGCCTGTCTACTGGTTGACTATAGGAGTCTCGCCGATGCTAGCTACGCACCTCACTTAGGTTATTACACTACCAATGGTACCAGCCTACCGTTACATAATGACTTCCAGTTTTTATGGTATATAAATCAGTCAATGGAATGGGTAGTCAACGATTTTTCCAGATGACCGATAGCAACAATAGCATTACTCATACTTCGCTACCCGGAATAAGAAAACAGCTTCGCTACCTTGGCCTTTGGAAGAACAACTCGTGCCTCGTTACCTTGTCTGTTCAGGGCATTCCTTTCCCATGCATGCATAAAGCTGGAAATGCCTAATAGCCGCCTCATCATCTTTACCGGGTGAGTGGATTGAGCATCAAGTACTCCTCCCTTTGTTGTTCAAACAAGGACTTCGCCCGGCGAGGCAATTCGACACCGTGACGTGGTCTAGTTAAAGAAAAAAAATTCATAGGCGACCCCTGTAAGAGGTCCAGTGTCACTCCGGGGGACCGATCCAAACTATTCTTAGCCTAGTATACCAAGTCCAAACTATTAATTTCATCAGAACCTGAAGATAATAAATCGGTATCAATTCGTTCAGCTGCATAATTCAAGGACATGCGGACTACCTGGTAAAGCCAACACATAGACATAGAGCTTCCCGGTGGAACCATGGGTGTAGGGAGTTTCCCTGGGAGCAATACTAGAGAGGAATCCATTATCCCAGTTGCCAAGTGCTTAGTCATGCTTCTCAAGTGCCACTTCCGATTGAAGACCGGGGGGATTCAAATTCAGTACCCCACTCGAGTACCGACGAGGCCAGCTAACGATTCCCAAGCAGACGGTTCTTGCTAGGTCGACTAATGAAAATTCCGAAGAGGGAGTGGCTCGAAGAGGGAAGGAGCTAAGTAGCTTATAGTTGTCGCCTCACAAACTCCCCAAGCTTGATAAGCAGCTTTAGGCCGTTGGTAGGCTGCCTGATTAAACACCTTAGATAGCAACATCATACTTAGCAAGCAAAGAAAGAACTCTTCTTTCCGGTCTCTTCTCTTATACGTCTAAGAGTTCCTGCTACGCATAGGACTGAGTGCCAGTCTTTCCGGTTAGAAGTCTCGCTACGCACCTCCCCAAGCAAGAACGATTCTCTACTTGCTGCGGAAGAAAGATCCGCAAAAGAACTAGGAGATTCTCTACTTGCGTTGGAATCAAGATGAGCAGCGGAAGAACGATTCGATATTCAAGTTCTCTTTAACTTATTTCGTTTCGACAAGAATGATTCAATCACACTTTAACTTATTTCGTCCGGTACTTGTTCGAGTGGTAAGATTCTCCCTCCGTCCCGGGTTCCCCTAGGGACAGCGCATTTGTCAATACTTTAGCACTCGGCAAGAATTTCGATTGAAAATCGGGGTGAAAGAGAGCTAGAGAGGTCCCAAACCCCAATCCCGATCCCGTTCCGAACCGCCCCAATTAAGCCCGGAATGGAATTAAGTATGGATAACGAATTTTTCATGAAGCTTGGGGACTGGAGACCTTCCCATTAGCAAGTATTGAATCTAAATTAGCTACGCACCTACTATAGGAGTTCGTTTTTCCTTCATACTACAGGATGAGTTAACCCCTGGAAACGAGTCCTTATGTTCCATATGGATGACTATGATACTACCGAAGAAGACTATGAGACCGAAATAGAAATGTTGCTGAATAGATATGTCGCTATGATAGCGACTGGGCGTGTATGTTGCTATAGCAGCTACTGGGAATGGCAAAAAAGAATAGAATGGATTTGATTATGGTCGGGTTCGAAAAGAGATTCTGCATCTCCGTTCTCCTAGTGGATGGAAATCCCAAAGACTTCGACTCCGGTTGACTTATAAGCCCTCTCGAATTAGTTCTACGATAGAAGCCGTACACCCGGGGACAAATCTTTCACTCACTGAGTTGTGAAAACCTGTGACTATATCGTCCTGAAGTAAGAGAAAGAGAGAGATCCGGATGTATAGCATTACCAAACTAAGGATAGGCCCGGGAACATCAAATAGTTGTTTCATTTGATCCAGCTAATCGAAAAGACCATCTTTTTGGTAAGGCAATAGATAAGACCATCCTTAATTTCTCCAACGAGAAAGGAATTTCGTAAGCCAAAAAAATAGTGAAATAGTACCATGGATAAACACCCATGTTGTTTATAGACCAGCTCTCACCCTACTATTGCTTACACGGTCTCACACAATCAACTACCGATCACTTCCAATTACCTTTGATCAAGCCTATTTCCGATTACGGGTATATTATCTTAGTTGAACAAACGCTTAGGCCAGTATATTAATTGGGCGAATGTTAAAGCTAGTCAAACAGCCAAGTATATTAATTTTAGAATCTTCTTCCCTGCCATAATGGCTATTGGGGTATTATAAGCTCACTAAGCGAAGTCATCTTAACATTCGATTCCATCAATGACTCTAGACCTTTACCAGAATCACAACTATTCTCTACCCTAGAAATTGAGAAGAAGCTAAGGGCTAATTCTCTACCCCGCTAAGGGTAATAACTTAGATTCGATACCATCAAATTAGTTAATTAGAGTCTTATTAGATTCCAGATAATTGGTTAAAGTTCAATATGTGAATACCTTATAAGTGTGATTCTCTATTAGTAGATTTGATTCCATCATATTATAGTTCTCTACCAGCTATTAGATATTCTATTTGAGTCTTTAAGGCCATCAAATTGGTTAAGAAAAGTATAATATGTTCATACCAGGTATGACGAATCCCTATTAGTATAAAAGAAGAGCTTAAAAGAGGAGGTATAGCTACATAATTGATTGGAAGTGGACAATCATAAGATGTGGGCTACCGAAGAGAAAGGGGAAGATTGATCAGTCATCTCCGGGCGCAATAGATGAGAGAGATCTTCTTGCCCGCTTAACGGGTTACAGATGGGGTATTGATCTTAAACCCTAGTATAGGGTTAGTAAATAACCACTTAGTTGAGTTAAAGAATCACTTACTTGACAGATGGCTAAAAAGCTAGTTGAGTTGACTTATGACTTGAATTAGAGACTTGACCCATTAGATAACTTAGGATATGACTTCGAAGTTAGGCACTTCTTGTTGCATATGACCCATTAGATAACTTAGGGTTAGGGACTTGACTTGTTTACTTGACTCTTGGCGCATACGAGCCCTATTAATATATGCCCTAGAATCTTAGGGAAGCGGAGATCTAATATAGATTAGGTTGCTCGGCTTCCGCTAATGCATGAGAATAACGGGATAGAGTGAGTGCCTTACCGGGATGTGGTTGGTGCTAAGTCCTTGTGTGCTGCCCTCTCATAATGAGTAAGTACTGTTGCCCTCTTCAAACCCATTGGGAAAGAGAATATCTTCTAAGCTAATCACTTACCCGTAATATATCCTTAGGCGCTAGCTAGATAGGATAGAACAGCCCAGTATATTAATTTTAGAACCCAGGGAGTGAGAATCATAGCTTTCAGATATGGCTAGCTCGGCGGCTATAGCTAATGCATGAGAATCGTAGGTGCGAAGCGTGCCTTTCCATAAGGTTGGTGCTAAGTCCGTCCTTCTGGCCTTAGGTAATGGCAATTCGGCAAAGAGAATCTCTATTCTTCTTTGCCAAGCTAACTTTCCTCTGTTCCTTAACTGTGATAGAATACCTGCGAAGCTTAGGAGTAAGTGCCTTCCTTACCACCGGGAGTTGGTGCCTGTCCTGTTTCTGTTCCGGATAGAATGCCCTGTCCGGCCAGTTATTCTTAGGGGTCTGTAGCTAGCATTAGGCAACAGGCGCCCGAAGGAAGGCCAGTATATTAATTGGGCGAAAATTTCTTGTTAAGGCTAGTCAAACAGCATGGGAACCTAGGTGCTGAAAGCGAATCTTAGGGAAGCTGAGATCTCAGTAAGTTATGTTTATGCTCGGCTTGCCGTATTATTTGAGGTGCGCAGCGTAGAACAGACAAGTAGAATGCATGAGAATCGTAGGAGTAAGGGCCATCCCTTATTCGCTCCAGGAGAAGGCATTCCGTCTTTTCTGTGACAAGCGAACCACCCGGACTTGACTGGACTTATGAGTTATGACTGGACTTGACTTATGAGTTGACTTATGAAACAGATGGGATATCTAAACCTAGGATAGGCACTGGACTTGTTGACTTGACTTGTTTACTTGGTTTCCCGTACCCCTATTATCAATATGCATGAGCATCTTAGGGAAGCTGAGATGTCAGATAGTTATGGGTATATTAACCAATGGCTTCTTTCTGACTTAGATAAAGAAAGAGATGAAGAAAGAGATTAAGGGCAACATAAGGGGATGAGGAGGCAGCTACACATTAAGAGTGATTTCATTAATACGATGCGGGCTACCTCTTGCCGATGCCAGGAAAGAATCTAATTCACCGGAAAACCTAGACCCGAACTAATTATTTCTTTACCTGGGTCCGATAGAACAACCAGCGAGGGCAGCACAAGTCGCATTACATCCTGTGGAGGATTTTCCTAAAGGATAACCCAGAATAAGAGCTGGCATAAGGTTTTGAATCACCAGTCCCGTAGCAGATCAATCACTGACTGATTCAATGATAGTGAGTTCCCGTAGCCTTGGTGGATTCGTTCTCGACTGCCCTTTGTTTCCGCTTTTTGGCGTCCCGATTTTACGTTACACTCTCAAAATCTGGATTTTGTCGCATTTCCTATTGAGGAAATCAGTAATAATACGCCAGATGCGTAACCAATCGACCTACTAGGGGTCCGACATAAGCTGATACCTTACTGCCTGCCGTGTTCACGATCGCGTGTGTTCGCAGATCGGAGTTAGACCAACAAACCCATAAGCTATTGCCACTACTATTGAAAGCGAAGTCTATCCTTCTCTGTCTAGGTATACGACAACGGGAAGGCAATACGGAAAGCCAGGTCAACTCTTTTTTTTAAACGATTGAAGAGGCGGATTGAACGACTATTGGGGCAGCTGAAGGCACTATTTGACTTGCCATGGTTTGGACTTGCACCGGTTGATTAGTATTTAAGACTTCTAATGGAACTATTTCAAGTAATTCCTAAGCAAGAAGAGCGCCATATCTCCGAAATGCATCAACGGAGGACCTCATCGTGTAAATTTCCGTAACCGATGTCCCTTCTTTAGTTTAATGCGACCCCTGAAAGTCTGAAGTCAGGTTTCACTACCACTTCCGCGGATACACCATCGATCTCGATACCCAGACCATAGTATTAGCTTATTCCAGTGAACTCAGCTACGTGAACCTTTCTGCTCTTTCTGCCCTAGATCCGCTGATATTTATCAGTCTTCCCCCGACCCTGAGCAATCGCACGTATACCGAAACCGGTGCCTTAGTCCTGCCTTCGTGAAGAGGGATTACTATAGTTATTGGTAGCACTATTGGCTCCTATAGGTCAAAGAGGTTACCTAAGCCGAGGGGAAGGTAAGAAGTAAAATAGGCAGCAACTGATGAACGAGACAAAAGATTACCATCCGCTGGCCCTGGGTTCAATGTCAGTAAACAAATTATGAGTTCGATGCGTGGAACTAAGAGAGATCCATTTCGACACGGGCAAGGCGACCCCGATCAATTGAACAAGGTAGCGAACCAGCTAGGTAGCTTATGAACTGCTTGCTCAACCATCTGGGATAGGTTTCCTTTGTTAATGCCACCATCCAATCACAGAGCGAGGTAAGACTGATTCTTGGGTGCAGCTAAGTAGCCTATGCACCTAGCCTCTAAGTTAGGTAGGGAGTCGACCTGAAGCCTACTTTCTCGGTTCTGATCCAGCCCTAGGTGGGACTAAGCCTATGATTCTAGGTCTTACCCTTACGGCTAGTGAATCTCTCTTCTTTCTTCGCTATCGCTCCGCACCTTCATTCGTCCAGCTTCGCTACCTCTCAACAGTCAACTAGTCGCTTAGCTTTCTAACAAAGCAAGTAGCTAGCGCATCTCTTCCCTCTTAGAGCCAACCGTTCACTTCCTCTAACGAGCGAGTCAACTTCGTTCACCACTTACACTTGGTTAGCAGGCCGAAGGACACTTATCTTCCCTGAAAGCAAATTATGGAATAGCGCTAGCTAACAAGTAAACGAATGAATGTTGCGTAAGTGAACGGAATGCTGTTGGCATGAGCTAAGCAAGCAAGTAAACTACTTCTCCCAATGTTTATACTGGGCGTAGGCGAAGTGAGTTGGCTGTTTCGAGGTGGGAGCAGTCAACAACTGAGAAAGGTAGCCTCGTGACTCCCGCCGGGGACCGGGGAAGAACTTGGATCTGCTCTAAGAATCGTAATAGCTTGATCGCAAGCTGAAACTATTTCATCTCAGTAGAAATTAATTACTTCTTTTGATTTGATGGGAGTGCACCAGATCTGATCGTTTTCCGGGATTACCTCTTTGATATTCTCATAAATATGGACTTCTCACTTCACTCCTTGGTTAGGAAGAAGCCCCAGCTGTCGAATTTAATGCCCTCTCATTTCTTGGGAATTTCTCTAAACGATCGAATAGGAGCAATTAGGCCTTCAGCTCGCTATGCTCAATCTCTATGTGCTTAATCAGAATGTGCGACATCTCTCTGAATTTGATATGACTATCCGTCTTAGCTCTTCCCGAATCGATCTGTATAGCTAAACTCTATCTGTCCGTTGCTCATTCCACGAATAGCGCTTCCGTTCCCTGAATTTCATTCATTCGATTTGCTGTTCTGCAACTCCAACTGTCCACCCTTCTGCTTCTGCAATCGGGAATAGGTCTGAGGTCAACTGTACAATAATCGGTTTAAACTGCCTGGTCAACGCTCATCCCGCTACGCACCTCTATTCTGAATAATAATAGACGACCAAGCGAGAACACAGTGGATAGAACACATCTTGATTGGCGGGAACAACTGGTAACCTAAGGAGACTTAGGGGAGACCTAAGAGCACGGAGTAAACGAGGCGGGTATTGGAGGCTCTATGGCTCTTTCTCCCGCAGCACGGCTCACTTTAGCTAACTTGTTCTTCAGACAGCACAACGGTGAAGTAGAATCCATTGCGAAGGGGACGGTGTCGCGTTATTCCTTCATTGGCATTGGCCTAGTTACTTCTCCACGCCTGAACTATCATTGGGAGGCCGGGGTAATATGCTCCTTCACAAGCTAGATGAAAGTTTTCACTAAGACTGCGCCATCACCTACAAAAGGATCAGTTACTAGAGTGCTGCGCTTCTCAGGGCCCTCTGCGTCAGAGCGACCCCGCCGGGGCGATCCAGTTACCCGGAGTTCAAGCCCTAAGATAATAAAGCCATTAGGTTCTTCGATTTGTTCGGAAAAGAAGCTAAAGCCCTTCTTTTAAGTTCTTCCCAGATACATGGCTTACATACCCGGGCCCCATTCTTGGAAAAAAATAGAATCTAGGCTTTAGCTAGGTTTGAAAGGACATTCAATCTTGTGAACTAATTGAGACCGAAATTGGAGTTGGAGATACGAACGGAGAGGAATAACCAATCGATGAAAGAACATGAAACCATTCTGTTTCAATAGAGGTACGAGAAAGGGTTGGGGGCAATGAAGTAGGTGAAGTGGTTGGATTTTTCGAGCTGTTCCAACCACTGCTGGATGTGATTCCAAGAGCCGAACGAGAATGAATACCACACAGAAGAGTCAAGACCAGGCTCCCTAATAGAATGTTTAACCGATCCATTCCGGATCGATCGAATTGGTACGGAAGTTGTAACATGGGAAAACCACGGAAAACACAACTTATTTGAATAACCCGGTGACCTACCAATTGTAGAAGTAGGATCTTTGGCAAACAATAAGCACTTAAATAATACAATTCGAGTGTACCATCTTCTTTCTCATTTCGAGGAAAAGGTGCGGAAGGAAAAGGAAACAACGGAGGAATCCGAATCGGACCTAAATGGGAATGACATGAAAAGTCTTTTTCAAAACCTAGCATTAAGGGTGTTACGACAATATACGATAGGAATAAAAAGAAACTCGTGATTGATGTGGAGGGGAAGATCTGCTTATGAAATAGTTCAAGGAAGAGTCGTCTCATTTCCTTACTTCTTCGTTCTCATTCACTGGCTGGTTCTGAACGCCGCGTAACATCATCTTCAACCAACAAATGATTAACACAAACTGAGCAAGCAAAACTTAAGAAGAAGATTGTAACTAACTCAAAGAACGAAATAATAATAGATAATAGTAGGTGCGTAGCGAATTCAAATCTTAAATTTTACTAGCGAGTTAACCAATTAGCTTAATACTTAGGGGCAGATTTTTATTCATTCCAGCACTACAGTTTTTATACAATACATAACATAGGAGTACAATAAATAGGAAGCTTACACACTAATAAAAAGGGCCTTCAACCACACAACATTACTACAAAGTTAACTAACAACATTCAACCACACAACATTAAAGACATAGAACTTAATTAAACATAATAATGAACAGTGCTGGAACCTTCTAGGGGCCTTGCTAATTTCTTCCAGTCTCCTCATCCCCAGTGGGTGGGTCACGGAGGATGGCAACCTCCACAAGGAGCCCCTCCCGTTCTTGGAGCAGCGCCCCCTTCCTGTTTTCGAGAGCGCGAATTTCGTTCTGGAGAAAGAGCATACGATCTCGTATGATAATAGGATCGATAGCAGGCATATGCTCCCAGAACGCACCCAGCGTTTGCTCCCGTTGGAGCTTCTCGTTTTCCACCTGACGTATTTCTTGCTCAATTCTCGCAAGTCTGTTAGCGATAGCCATGGCTACTCAAAGCTCGCTTCGCACCTACTTCTAAGATAAGAATAGTTTGGATTGCCAAAGAGAGACCGAAAGAAGCTTCTATTTATAGGTGACCGATCCAGTATATTAGGCCCTTTTTTTATTAGATTGTCTTGGCATTTCAAACCCGGCTTTTCATGAATATCGTACTCAGAATAGTTTGGATCTTTTTCGCGGGTATCGCCACGCAACCCCGACCCCCCCCTCATAGGATAAGAGACCGGTCAAAAGCTCTCTGCTCTATTCTGTAATAGAGGGGACCCCTATTCTTTTAATAAAATCCGTATCTGAGGCTCTTTTTCTCTCTCCCATAATCCAAACACAACAAAACAAAACAAAACTCCAACCCCACTCAAATAAGAACAAAAATACTAATGAAAAAACAGAAATGAGTCCCAGTATATTAATTGGCAAACTATTGTATCAAAAAACATGTCTTATTTTATCAATAATACATATTTGTAGCAATGAAATACTATGATACTGAACTAATTAATATACTGGGCGAAGCAAGTAGGTAAATAGTATATATGTGTATTGAGTTTGAGTATCAGTTGTCGACTTAAGAATAGTTTGGATTACTTACTCTCAATAGTGATCAAATACCTCCTCAATAAAGAAACCTTTTTTAAGAATAGACGTATATTTCGTGATCAAATACCTCCTCTAAGAATAGTTTGGATGACTAGACTTATCTGTTGTCGACTGCTTTCTCTTGACTTTACGTAGTATATTTAGTGTAATATTACTGATCACGAAGAATTACTAATAGATAGAGAATGCGAACTAAGCTAAGTAAGATTAACATTCGATACCCTCAGATTCACTTATATTCTCTACCAGATAATTGGTTAATATGATACTAATGTGGTTCGATACCTGAACCTTACTCTGCTACAAATATGTATTATTGATAAAAATGGTAAAGATTAAGATAATCAGCTTATTAGGAACTTATTGAGATTCGATACCAGGCCTGCTAAGTTATAGACTGGTAGATGATTCCCAGGTATATATTCTGCTTCTCTACCTCCTGCTAATTGGTTAACTCGCTTCTAACATGAGCACAATTGGTTAATAAGAGAACGTATTATTAGGTATGAGGATTCTCTATTAGTAGATTTGATTAGAGACCTTCATACTAAAGAGAGGGCGAGAAGGTAATGGGTATATAAACCAATGGCTTCTTTCTGACTTAGATAGATTAAGGGCAAACAGATGAGGAGGCAGCCCAAGTTATTACCTACTACACATGAATGATGTGCTGAAACTGCTATGCTTAACACAAGCAACTCGAAGGCCATCTTAGGAACGGAACGGTTTAGTAGTATGGTTTATTTAAGTTAAAGAGAAGTAACTTTTCGATCAAACCAGTACTAAGAACAGAACGACCAATTCACTAATCGATTGCAAGTCGAATTAACGGTCTCCTACACAACTCTCACATCTCCGTTTGTGTTCGCAACTCATTCATGATTCATGAGCGGGTTTGAACAACTGGCGAACCAGGTTCTTCCTGAAAGCTCATTGTATGAGCGCGACCTTCGGGTCTAGTGAAGACGGTTAAATTGTCTGGTCTAGTATCAATCTGCGATTGAATCATTGATTGGCTTAAGTTGATGGTTCAACTCTTTGTGAGTCCTCCTTCGAGTAGTCCGTGCAATGGGAACGGCTCGGAGAGGTTTTTGAGTGGAATCAGAAACCGAAAGCCAGATGCGAAACACATGACGGGGAATCTAATCAACGGGAGAGTTTGAAAAGTAGTCAACACTTTATGGTTGAGAGTCAATTATTCTGGTATCAAATATCTTACGAATCAATTCGTCTCACGATCTTGTATAAATAACACTAAATTGTTCGGGAGAGAAATCTCCTATTACTATAGCCCCTTTATATTAATATCCCAAACGTTAGAACATCTATGCTTAAGGATCACCCAATTAATATACTAGGCCCCAATTAATATACTGGTATTCGGATGCACGTGCTTTGTTCAAATTCGCTCCGCTCCTCCACAAGACAAACTGAGCCCTACATCTCACCCTTTTTCTTTTTTTTAAAGTATACCGCCTCGTCTCAAAAAGGGCTACCAGTGTTAATGATCCTTCTACACGATGATTCCACCTTTCTTGACATGTCACGTTTTTCGAACATGTGCCTTACGCCTTGGTATTCAGGGCTCGGGGCTTTGATTGAGATTCCCTGTGATGGTAGGCCATATTATGTTCCCGTGTCTCCCGAGAACTATGGAGGAGTTTCTGTGAGACAGCATCAGAATTCTCCGATTTCATAGAGTCAGCAAGATCCGGGTGACCAGAGTGATCAGCAGCTTTATCAGCTTAAGGGGCAGTTTCGAAGGTTTGTGAAGACATATTCTTGTCAGTCAGTTTTCAGAGCGGAGCCAACTGAAATTAATATACTGGTTATCCGAAGAAGATCGCCTCTCTCTCTACTTCGAACCAAGACTCTTCTTCAGACTTAGGTTCTCTAGCTTCCATTCTCGAGGACAGAAAAGGCCCTCGTTTTCCTATTCAGGAGTTTGTATAAACTAAGTCTCTGTCTACTTCCCACGAGTCTTTTTTTCAATTGAATCCAAATTATTTAACCTGAAACCAGTATATTAATTGGGGCCTCAACCCTGCTCTGCTGGCAGCTCTATGCAGAAAGAGCCTAAGATACTGGGGCACTAGAATGGTTTGTTACTTGGGATTGACTCACTCTTCCTCTAGGGAAAGAGTTGGCTACAAGTGGGTCTATAAAGTCAACAGCTGATGGAGCAGTTGAGAGGTTGAAGGCTAGATTGGTGGCCAAAGGATATACACAAGAGTATGGAGTCGAACCCCAATAGCTCAATCGAACTAGATACCAACTAATATCCACCCTCCCTCTCAAGACAATTAGAAACCGTACTCTAGCATTACCTATTTCTCTAAGATGACTCTATCATTACGTTAAGTTACTCCTGCACGCTACGCACCTTATTTTTGTGATTATGTGACACGTCTATCTTTGAAACTATTACCATAAGCTAAAAGACAAGGATAAAGGTAGGGTGTAACTAAACCGGCTCGGTTCTGAGAGTACTCTGACCCCGACTCCGTTAAGGAGGATCGCTAACCCAACTCCCAGAATTACTTTCTCTCTGACTAAGCTGCTTCGCACCTCGAGTACCGTTTTCGAACTACATGGCTAACGGAACTAGTAACCGTTGACTGCTTCTTCTCTTTTCTTTCACTTTAACAAGTAACTAGAACTCTCTTTCTCTTTCCTTATTAGACAGAACCTTCTGAAAGCGAGGGGACCGATCCAGTATATTAATAGGTAGGCTAGGGAGATGCCCAGGGCTGTTATGAGAGCCCGGAAAGCTGGACTAATAGTTGCTGTTTGCTCTTCCTATTGGGAAGCGGACTAGTCCTGGTAGTCTGTCCTGTTCTACTCCCGGCAGTGGTCCTATGTGAGCCAACCAGTCAGTCTTCCGGTTCTTCCTGTCCCATTTATCGGCAGAGTGTAACCGTTGCTTGTTCCTGCCAGGGCCAACCAAAAAAGAAAAGAAAGAAGGTATTCCGCTTGTTCTGGTTATTCCTATTCTCTTGGTTGGAGGTAACCAGATTGGGCCAGGCCATACCATAGGGCATCCGATTCAGAATCAATTCAGCCGGAGTGGCAAAACACATGAGAACTTCTCGCCTCGATGAAAACAATGAAATCAAAATTTGTTGGAAGTAAGTCGCGCGCCCTCGTTAAAAAGAAGTGGGACGAGGCCAAGTATATTAATCCGGGCGGCATGTATGTATGAAACCCTCGCCAGACAGGCTAAGGCCCAATGAGAATGAATGGCCAAAACAGAGCGATCACCTCTAACTGGTCGTTACGTCAATCCTACCTTCACCGATACATGAGTCGGGGAGGATTGGATCAACTACTGAAATTGGAGCATTCCGGTAATCGCTACGCACCTCGGGTTAAGAATGGGAAAGAACCTATGTTTCCATCATAGTAAGAACCGTAGCAGCTATCTTACTTAGTGGAATTTCTACCAGTTCTCGACATACCTTGAAGAGTTAACGGAGTGCATCCGATGGCCCTTGTCGTTAGATTAGCTAAAGTGAGCCGTGCTGCTGGTGATAGACCCAAATAGGCCTCGTTAGGTGCACCAGGCATAGCTCGTGTACTACCATTTGTCCCTAATCCTATCGGCATATCTAGAGTACTACCACTTCGCCCAGTATAAACATTGGCCTTATGCCCCCTGATCTTAGAAGAAAAAAGAAGGCCAGTGCATTGATTGGGCGAAGATTAGCTTTCACTTTCATCATTCATTCTTGCTGATCTTGTGCGAGTGAGGAACAGTACCTAATCCTGAGGATGCCCCAGAATCTTTTCGATTGCTCAGAACCCAGTATATTAATTGGCTTTGGCTCTGGAACCTCCCTATGGTCGCCTTGTATCTGAGAAGAATCGGCCGAATGAATCAGAATTTCTATTCTATGATCGACCGCATCAACAACTTCGAATTGGATTAGTGTCTCCTCAACAAATAAGGGCTTGGGCCAACAAAATCCTACCAAATGGGGAGATAGTTGGAGAGGTGACAAAGCCCTATACTTTTCATTATAAAACCAATAAACCGGAAAAAGATGGATTGTTTTGTGAAAGAATCTCTGGACCCATAAAAAGTGGAATTTGTGCTTGTGGAAATTATCGAGTGATCGGAGCGGAAAAAGAGGACCCGAAATTTTGTGAAGAATGTGGGGTGGAATTTGTTGATTCTCGGATACGAAGATATCAAATGGGATACATCAAACTCGCATGTCCAGTAACTCATGTGTGGTATTTGAAACGCCTTCCTAGTTATATCGCGAATCTTTTAGATAAACCCCTTAAGGAATTAGAAGGCCTAGTATATTGCGATGTGTGATTTGATCGAAATTCGCATTTTACAGATTTGCACTACTAAACTGTCATCCCATTCAATCTGATTGGGATGCCCCCGACCCCTCTAATCTTAGGCATGGTTCGGAGTAACATGAAGCTCAGAATTCTGGGTGTATTCAATATCCCCAACTGCTACAAATAGAACTTCGCTACCAGTCGACGAATTTAAGCATATTCCCTAATCCGCTGCGATTGATTGACCTTCCCGTATGTAAATGGTGATCGTCTTCGGTAGTTTGATTCCGCATTACACTGCAATAATTCATTCATCCCGGAAAGGTACCCAATTAATATACTGGGGACCTCTAATCTTAGATATTTCACAGTGTCAAGAAAAATGGTTGGAATATTCATTTTGAAAATCTTTATTTGATTCTGATTTGCTTAACAAATGAAAGTCAAACAAATGATATTAATAGGGCGAACAGTAAGTGATATTAATATTGGATCTCCATAAGGTTCTAGTCTATTCTAACCTGACTAGTCGGCTTCATAGCAAGCTTGGGAATGGAGTGAGATCGTTCGCCCCCTAGGCCTTAGATGGCATGAAAGACCTAGCAGTAGAGGTGCTCATGCTTTGTGAGAGATTCACACTAGAGAGTTGGCATCGGAAAGAGTGAAGAGAGCGTAGTGAGTGAAGCAGGTGAGCCCGGAAACTGGAAAGTCGTCGCATGGGTAGAGAGATGAGCATACGAAAGCCTCGTAATCCTTCCAGGGGTATAGCCAAGTATATACAGGGTGTAGCCGGAGGTGCGTAGCCTGAGAAAATCTTGTGGGAGTCTCATGCTTTGCTCTATCTATGTCTGAGCGAGCCGAGTACGCTACTAAAGAAAAAGGAAACATAGGTCTAGATTCACGTCCAATATGCCTCACTCTCAGTAATTATCTTGGTGAAATGATTCTTATACCATAAAGCAGCCATAGAATCAACATGGAATCAACATGAAGGCCTTCCGAGACCCCTGTATATTAGGCAGCCATAGAAGAGAAAGCGAGGGGTCCCAATCGAGTAATAGCAGCGCGCGCGGGTATATTCGAGTAGCCAGAGAAGTGTTTACCTTAGCCAAATGAAGCCCGAGAACCGGGTATCAATCAAGGCGCTCTCTTATTATCCAGGCAGAGCAGTTCATAAGGGTGATCAAAGCTCCCTGTTATTAACAAATGACGCCTGAGAACCGAACCGAGTCAGAAAACGGGTCTAAGTCCCTGGGTAGCAAGGGCTCCCTCTTTGGATAATAAGGGAGATCGAGCCCCGGCAGTACATCTCTCCGAGACCTGTTCTTTCTACGCCAGAGAATCCATATTCATCAAATCTTAGGCGGGCCCATAGGAATCGAAGAAATCAAGAGAAATATAGCAATTGACCGCCCTAGACCGATGTGAATCAGAGAGCTAGTGCGATGTTTTTTCAAATGAAAAGGATCCGAGCTCGGATAGAGCAATTCTAATTGGAAATGCCTGTCTGGAGAGCAGCGAAGAGACCGAAGGCTACCCCGAATCAATGGGGGAGGTGAGCGGAGAGGCAATAGTACCTTCCGACCATGCCTTAATATGCAAGAAAGAAGTAGTTGAACGATTCAAAGATTCAGTACCTGTAGACCAAGAGGTGCCACCACCCTTTAGGGAGGGAGATGAGGGGCATGGATACCAAGGAGGGACGGAGCAATATCAAGATCCAGTAGCTGGAAGAGAGGATCCACTAGTAGACCAAGAGAAAGGACAAGTCACTGCAAACCATACCTCTAGGCAATTAGAGCAAGATCCAGTAGCTTCCGACCCGACCAGGGACCAATCGCTTCTTGCTTCACAAACAATGGAAGAACAAATATATCTAGTAGACGGAGACGCTAAACTAGAGCAAGAGCCAGGGAGCAGCCTAGACCAATCGCAAGGCGCGGTAGTCAACTTACCACCGAAAGAAAGAAGAGTCGGAAGTGAATATGATAGCTTAACCAAAGAAGAGCTCACCTCAGGTTGGGGTAAGGCAGCCAAGGAAGTGAGGGAGCAAAAGCAAACGACAGCAAGAGTAACAAGGGAAGCTCTGCTTAATTCTATTTATGAGAACTCTGGGCGAACATCCAGTTCTCTTAAGCTCACTAAGGAAGTGCAAGAACAAGTTCCAATTACAGCAACAGAAGCTCGCTTACCAGACTTACCAGATACCGGGGAGCAATCGTTAGATCCAGTTGCCAGGCTCTCAGCGAACCCATCTCAAGAGCGGGAAGAATTAACCCTAGAGAAGACGGCTGACCAATCGCCAGTGGCGCCACCGGACCGATCGTTAGATCCTGTGCAGCCGCCTACTTGCTTGGTCCCTCGACTTAGAGTTACCTAGGAACGCGCGTCTCCGCTTCTTCGATCTTGTCTTTCACCCTAGAAGCGTAGCGGCGCCTTTGATTCAAGGTGCTGAGTCAGCGGTTAGGGAGCTGGGAGGCAGGCAGCAGTTAGGGAGTTCGTACCGCGGCTAAGGGAGAGCGACCCTGGTATTAAGGAGCCTATTAATATACTGGCGCTGCTCAAGACCTAAGGCCATCTTCTCTACCCTAGACCGGAAGAAAGAGTTTCTTTATATGATTGACTCCGCGAATTGCTAGCTCTCTGGATTCCCCATGCACGATAGACGATTGTTCGCATAGAGGGGCAACCGAACTAGTAGCTCTAAGGAATAACGGAAGCCGGGCATTGAGTAAGCGGCGCCTTTCGATGCCCCTCGCTATTGAAAGCTGAACGACCTACTTGTGGGCCAAGGCCTTCTTCTCTGCCTGAATCTAGCCAGTTGGAACTCGTTATCTTAGATAGATGCGGGGTCTTATTCCTGAGCTGGAGCTCACAACTCAGAACTAATATACTGCGCCAACCGCGGAGTGAGCGACGCACAGTTACTTGCCCCTTTCTTCGTGGGAGAAATGGAATCTCTTTGGTGGATCGATGTAAGTGAACTAGCAGATGTGAGGGGCTGCTTTGATTGGTTGGCGCTGGGAGTACAGACTGCTGGGCAAAGCCTTAGCTTCACGTTGAACAAGTTCTCCCTGCTCACAAGAAAGCTCGGATGATCGCCTAAGGTAGCCCCAAGGGCGCTAAGTTACGTAGGCTCCTCAGTCTGTCCAATTCATCCATGGTTACCCCGTCTTTTCAATTCCATCAAACAGGCAAATTGAGATGGCTTAGGAAATTCAGGAAAATCACTCTCTTGCCTATCACTTTTCGTCTCATATAGCTGGTAAAGGAAATTCGCTGATCCCTAGGGAAGTAGTCAAATCAGGGTAAAGTAGTAGGAAAGCAAAGGCCTTCTTGCTTCTTCTTCGTCCCGCTCACTTCGCTCGCCTCTTGCTCCAAGTCTTCTTTCTTCGCTACGTACCTGCATAGGGAGAATCCATTTCTCTAAGGCTATAAGGGTCTTGTTCATGTCGCTACATATCGAAAAGTGAACTTCGGATGCAAAGGTTGTTGATTCTCGCTAGGCCACAAATGAAGCGGACCTAGTCGGTACTTCGTAAGGCATATCCGTCTTCCGTGGAATCTCTTCCTCTCTTGCTTCTGGGAGAAAGAACTAAAGCTGAGTCAAGTCAGAGAAAATAGACTATAAGAGAGAAAGCCAACCAAAGCGCAACCAGAGTTCGGGGTGGAGCGCTAAGAAAGAGAAAGCGTTATCGCTATACGAAATGAAGCAGCGGCTAGCACGCTAAGATAAACCACTTTTAAAATCAAAGGCGTCGCCTTTCTTTTTTCTCGGTCGTCCGTCAACATTCATGTTGTAATGCGGTCGTTCTCTACTGCAATTGGTGTTTTCACTCCCCACTCTCCACCATAACCCCATTTTTCTACCATATCTCAGGAGTAGTCAAAGGAAGTACGGCGGGCATTCGTCGAATTCCCCGGTTGGCACGCGAGGAAACCAGACAAGGAATTCGCTACGCACCTAAATAGGCCCCCCGCAGAACGAGAATCCTTCTTTCGGATGAGGCTAGCAATTGAACAAAATGAATGGGTCTATGAGTTTTTCCACTAGCGGACAGATTGAACAAGCAACGCAGGGGGCATCCAATAATACAAAAAAACGAATTCTTTCTAGGCCGCGTGATTCTTCGCGACTAGGGAAGGGCATGATAATAAGACTTTTGATCTACTAGGGAAATCCCTGGCTGCTTTGCTTCCTTCAGTCTTACGAAAGATCTGGTAAAGGGGCCGCTCTTGTTTCAATAGAATGTTTGAATTCCAATAAGTAGCGTATGATTGTTTACGATGGATTAAACCCGAGGCGCCCGTAGGAAGGCTACGGCTTGGTCTAATGTGAGCAGAAGCCCTGGCCAAATAATCCTATTCCAGTCTTCTCTTCTTACCGAACTGGGCGTTCACAGATACCACTTCTTATGAAAAACCGGGTTCGGTAAGGCGGGCGACGGAGGAATCGGACAGGAAATCTTTCCTGGTTTCAACAGCAATAGAACAGCTGCGCTACCTCCCGCTCACTTCGCTCGCCTTTCTTTTTCACGACATGACAGTTTCCACACGTTCTACTAGCTCTTCCGTTTCCGTTGCGTTTCCAGGGATATCAAAGTGGAACAAAACAAGGAATTCCCGCCAGATATGAAATAATTGAAGCCCATGTGAGTGCCAAATTCCATAGCAATATCAACAAAAACATAACTTTCACAGCTAGCTAGACGAAGAAATCCCCCTTTTTGGACGAATTGGCTAGGCGACCAACGGGAGGAACTAATCCCAATCTCCACGGCCTTCCTTATGCAAGATCAACGAAAGAGAACTAGCCGAAGCACTCCTTGTTATACTAAAGAAGAGAGGGTTGGCGCATTGACCCATTTGTTAAAAAAGAGAGGGGAGCTGCTTGTTAGGCCAGGCTATATCTTTCTTGCTTGTGAAATAATCATAGAAAACATAAGCTTCGCTGACCCATTTGTTACAGTTGTCCAATTTCCCCAAGGAATTATGTAATTGATCACTTGGTGGCACTATTGGTTCCCATTTGTCAACGAGGTAATAACCTAAGTCAAATTCTTTTGAACTGCAAGGCGCTGTGCTAGAAAATCATTGCTTGGCCCCGGGAATTAATGAAAGGAAACAACAAGGGTCTTTCTACCAATCTCAGGCCGATCAACAAGGAATATTCCTTAGAACACTCTTTGACGGATGGTGCCTTACTCGATCAATAAGACCATTCACGGTCAGTAAGTCGACAACAAGACGACTAACAACCCAGTTATTCTTACAGCCTGAGTGAGTTCATCTTGTTCTATGTTGTTGGAACAGCTTGGACGAATGCTAATTCAGTAAGAACTATGACTAAGATAATAGCACCCAGCATGGCAGCTACAGAAAAGCTTGAGATGGAGGCAACGCCAACCCTCAGGTTCGCTACGCACCAATTAATATACTGGATCGGTCGCCTATGTTTATACCTGGCTAGGCCTAACAGAACAACTAAGTTAACTAACAGAAGCATAAGGAGCCGAAGGCCAACAAGAACAATAATAACCGGTTAGTCTTTCCTTTCTTCCCGCCCGAAACAACGAGCTACCTTACCCTTAACGGGCAGAGTTAAGGAGTTCGTTCGCCTCCCTTATGATCAGACTCAAGAGGTGGTTTCGGTCCTGTAGGTGCGAAGCCGCCCCTATTATACCAGGGGGTCGAGGGCCCAAGTAATATAATTCTAGTTTTCTTATTCCCGGTATTGGTCAAAGAGGTACCAAAAGAAAGAGTTAACCTAACTTCTTTGCGAGGATTCACTCCTATAGTCCAACTAGACTGGTGTTGCCCATCATTACCCGAGTGAGAACTCGACTACCGAGCTTCGCACCTTTCTTTTCAGTAGGGAGTTACGTAGTCAATCTCAGCCTTAGACTACATCGCTCACTCAGCTGCGCTACCTTCCTTACGCTATCTCAATCCCAAGCCGAAGGTTAGTCCTTACCTTTCTTCCCTTGCTATCATCCCATTGGGGGCGTAGTTATGCTGTTAAAAAGCTGGTCCTTTGGTACGTATGAAACGGCAGAATAAACATCTTATGACCTCGCAATTCCTTGAGAACTTATTTGAGAAATTATCGGTTCTAACAAATATATCATTTACACAAAATGGCGTTCGTCATCGTAGAATGAATCGCGGTAGTTATTATAGACATTTTCTTCGATGGAATTTTGATATAGGCGGTAGTAGTAGGCCTGTTGTAAATAGGGATATGCTTAACTCAAGTGGTTTATCTCAAGCATCACTGCTTAGTTTAGCGGCATTAAGTTGTAATCAATTCAATTCACAGTATATTAATTTAGCATCTAATGTTCTAAGACGGGAGCTACCTATTCTTTCTATGCAAGGTATTTCGCCACAGAATCAGAGTTCTAGTGCGGATACTCAGTCTGTCCTTTCTTCCATTGCCCGCTCACTTGGTCTTACTACTAATTCTACTGCGCATCCACTTATCACAGCTTTTGTTGTTCAAATTCTCAGAGAGATGGTTAGAAGAGGTCCTCCCGAAGGAGTGACTTTTTCTGATTTTACTGAATCTGAGTTCCGTGATTCTATTAATACCATTTTACAGTCTGTGTTTACTGGACATCATGAAGACCCTTCATCCCCTCAGTCGGTGTTTACTGGACCTCATACAGACTCTTCATCCCCTCAGTCTACTGGACCTCATACAGACTCTTCATACCCTCAGTCTACTGGACCTCATGAAGACCCTTCAGTCGGTGCTCCAGAGAGCTCCTTTCAGTCCCAGGTTCCAGAGATCACCACCCTCAATCAATCAGCTCCAGACCCTCAGTCTTCTTCTGACTCGCCTACGTCCACTTCCTCTTCCTTTCACTCTGTTTCATCTGGGGAGATTTCTGTTGTGCGTGAATTGTTGTCTTCACCTGAGTTCATTTCTTTGTGTATAATGGTTATTTTTACTATTATAAATATTTATGCTTTGCCAGACCCTTTGCCAGAGCCAGCAGACGCTTTACCTCCTGCTCTCTCTAATAGTATAGTGACAGGGCCTAGTGAAGTGGCTGGGTCTCAAGCTGATGATCATATTGTGAATGAGACTTCTGTTGGTTATAGTACTAAGTCTATTATCTTAAGTGGTATTGTAATATTAACAATTATATGGTTAGGGTTTCCAGCTGATGGATTAAGCCCAATCGATGTTGATCCTCAATTGGCATTTCCAACATGATGATGATAAATAACGGGCATAATAAGTGTTTCACTAAGGAATCTGATGATTTGTTGTTGACTCGTGCTAATCTTCGAAATAAAATAATAACTACCTTTTACTCATTAAAGAAATTGCTTTATGATGAAATTAGTGAGGTTGATCATATTTTGCATAATGTTTCTTTAGGTAAGTACTCTCTATCACCTCTTGTATTCAAACCAGTAGTGAAACTGCCCCCTGATATTCCTTTATGTCGAAGACTCTTATTTCATAGTACTGATGATCATTATTACTATATAAGACCTACATTAGAGGATGATCTAGTTCTGACTTCTTTAGGGTATCTTCTCTATTCACGATTTGCATCTTTCTGTTTTAGTCCATATTATAAGCATATGGCACTAGAAGTCGATGCTCATTATTCTGTCGTATGTAATCAATCCTTTAGGTATCATTATTTATTAGACCTATCCAAAACAATAGAAAGTGTTGAGCGTGAAACAATCTTATTCTTTTTATCACATTTTGTTGAGGATCGCGCTATATTATTATTAATCAAAGAATTTCTATATCTAGATGATCAATCACTCTATAAAGAAGGTCAATCACTCTTTGTTGGTATCCCCCCTATAGGATTCTTTAGTGATATTCTAATGAACATATTTTATCAAATATATGATGTATCGTTCGAAAAAGCATTTCCATCAGCTCACTATACTAGGTATATGCATGAGGTTGTTATCTCATCGAATTTCCCGATCGAGAAAGATGATCTAACATATCCTGCCTTCAATCAATCAACAGTAGACAACAGATTCAATTCTTTAAAGATCTCATTCTCTGGCAGTTTTCATGAAATCAAATCTATAACTAAATGTCATGGTGGAGAACTCAGTGTCAACCAAAATTGCTTGTTATCATTTCATAAATCCCGTGAACAGAGTGAATTAGATGAACAGAGTCAATTCGAAGATAACATTAAGACCTTTAGACTAGAAGACCCATAGTGAGCTAATAGAGTAAGCAATCAAATAGCACATTCGATACTTTAGTTATTCACGCTCTTATGGAGGTCTCTTTTTCTTATTACGTTTGGACCTATTACATCCCTTAGGTAGCCTTTGGTGACCTAGATAGCCTTTAGCGGAAGCCAGGTCTGAAGCTTCTTGGTTGCTGTTGGTGGTTTTGACTTGATTTTCTCTTTTGACTTTCTTATCTCTTTTGTTTAATAGGTTCTGTAGATAAGCTATTTCCTTACTTTGTTCTAAGATTTCTTGATCTTTTTTGATATTTATCAATTCCATGATCTTTTTCATGAGTCTGGTATGATTACCATAGTCACATACTTCTTTTGGTGTTGTGTCTATCCATACATTATTTTCATTGTATACTAGTGTTCTTTTTTCTGTCAATTTGATTCTCTTATCGACATGATACGATTTCCGTAGAATCGATAGGGTTTCCCAATTGCGATTGAAGTTATCTTCTATGATTTGGATTTCGCTCTTATCAGCATCTATATATTGATCCTCAAACCATTTCTCATCAACCAGATCATGTGCTCTCCCTTTATGCTTGATGACTTCCTTACCTTTATCATTCATATAGTTATAGCTCTTTGGAGCTAAGAAGTATCCTTTTCTGATTTTATCTTCCAGTTTCATTTTACCTAGGATGGTGGAGGAAACTTCATCGTCTGGCAGTGGGCTTCCTAGAATTGCAGAGTCAGTATCGGTATAGTAACAATCATCTCTGGAGATGTATTTGTACATATGGATACGAGCGCTGGCAGTAATAGCAGCGGAGATTTGCACAGCCGATAAGCGGGGCCAATCTTCATCGGAAACATCTGTTGGATTGGAAATATAGGAAACCATATAGTATTTATCACCCAGCTGAGTAGAAAGCTGAATATTTCCTTTTTCTAGTAGCTTATCATGTCGTGCTTTCTCACATACCTCTGTAACGGTACTTCGAGGATTGATACCAAATCTTCCATATAGTGAATTCATCAATATTTTATAGATAAAGACCAATGCATTATCTCCCCTTTTCTTTGCCTCTACCCTTTTCTCGTAGGTTTCCGTGATAAAACGATCAAAGAGCTTGTTTTCTTTCTTAGAGAACAAGTACCCGCGAAGTGGGTGAATATCATACCCTATGGTTTTAGCGTAAATCAACTCCTCGCTAAAGAATACCCCTACGAATTGACTTGTTGGGAAGATTAAAGTTTGAGTCTTGGGTTCCCTATATGGTAAGAAAGGATGATTTATAGTCTGAGGACACTCTACATATGCCTCGATAAAGCCAAATAGGCCATCAAGCTCTCTTCCTGATAAATCACTATGCCATACTGGTTTTCCAACCGGCATTGGGTAGTTTTTCATAATGTATGGGTAGAGTGAGTTGACGTCATAAAAGTACAGATTCTCACCATAAGGCTTATAAACATCGGAGTGACCTCCATAGTAACCTCTTCGAATAAACATATCGGCATTTCCACTAGGGATATAGATAGGGAAAGTGTTAGGATCGTAATAACTACCACGAAAAATAGTCATGGCAAGTGATGATAGCGTCAAGCAAGTTGTGATATCCACTTTATAATTCCTAAAATACAGATCTTGCGCATTGAGCATTATACCTGCTAACAAGTAAATATCCTGTTTCATATATGGAATTACCTCATTTATCTTTTCCATCACATTATTGATATTAACAGATTTATGATCAAATGATCCTTTAGAGCCTAATGAAGGGCAGAAAGTAGAGCCCAAAGAAGCAAGGCTACCGGGTAGGAGAGTTAATGAATCTCGGAAACGTAAGATAACTTTACCAACACCTTTAAAGAGGCGCTCATAGATAACTATCTCGTAAAGCACATTATTTCGAAGTAGAGGTTTCATTGTATATCTCTTATCTTTTTTAGCAAAATAGCTTAATAAGAATATTCCATCGAATTTAGCAAAGTTATGGAAGTAAACCTTTGTTATTTTCTCTTCTTTAGCTTTCACTGCTAAACGAGAAATAAAGTTTTCCAACATGATATTGCTTCTTGCAACGAAGTCCGACTCCAGCGAGAGCTTAGCAGATGAACAATAATAAACTTCTATAGAATCTTGTGAAGGAAGACCTTTTTCGGGGTTCACCACTAAGAAACCAATTGCAAAAGGAACATGTTCAAGAGCTACATTTCCTATAGAAGCCATAACTGTTTCTGTATCAGCTACAATAAATGAACTGCACTTCTTAGTAGAAGCTTTCAGGGCTGGTATGATACCAGGCTCTTTATTCTTACGACGAGTAAAGGGTTTCACTTGACCAGTAGGAGGAGAACTGACGGCTTCCCATAGTTTCTTTCTTATTTCTGATTCTGGGCTAATTCTCAAATCATTTGTGGAGCAACCCACCAAATAGATATTCACAGAGATAGAGAGAAGTGGAGCATCATCATATATCTCAGCTTGAATGTGAACCAGCATTTTGATGAATTCATAAATATCAGATAAGCTGTTATTAAGAGAGATTGATCCCCCGTGTTCTTTGGTGGTTATAATATGGGAAAGAGATCGGGTTTCCACTTTCCGTCTATAACTTTTCTTTTCCTCTTCCTGGGTATAACCTATCGTAAAATGAGACTTCTTCACTAAAGATAGAGGATACGCATACTTAAGCAATAGCCGCATTATTATAAAAGAAAGAACTTCCTCGTCCTTGCAACTAACATCCTCATAAAGACGGGCTGTACCCCTTCTATACTGTGGATACGGATCAGTATAATTTTCTTCTGAAATCGTACCAAGCATATTGTCGTATAAAGTAGAAAACTCATATTGAGTCATCTTAGAGAATACTGATTCAGAATGGAAATACCTTGCTAATCCCCCGGAACCTAGGCAACCTTTGGTACCCTTTGAAAGAGAGTAAAACGCCCAAAGATAACGTGTAGAGGAGGTCGCTCACCAATAATAGGAGCCATCGTCTTCTTACTAAGATAAGCAGCTATCATTAAATTAAGGCATCAGGCTTTACTAGGGATCCTAATTAATAGGGAACTTTCATTCCCAGTAGAAGTCAAGTCCTCGAGCAACTTCCAGGAGATGGCGATTTTTCAATTCTACAACTCAGTAGTGTGGAGGAGTATTTGCACATGAGGTCTGATTGATGAATCACAAAATTCCATGGTCTATGAAGTACTTCCATAAAGCATTAGATATGAACTATCCTCCATTTCACTTTATTTGACAGGGGCGGAAAATTCTTATAGATTTTCCTATCTAAGAATGAAGAGTCAAAGGTGGTGCATACCGCGATAAAAGGCTTGAAACATTGCACTAACTTCACTTTTTCATTTCATCATATAGAAGCCAGCCGTCTAATTCTAGCGTGATCATCTATGAAGCCGAGAAAGAACTTCAGAGTCAGAAAAGACAGGAGCCCATAGAAAAAAAAAAAACGAATCTACATTGTTTATTGACTTGTCGAATCGGGTGTATAGCTCAGTTGGTAGAGCATTGGGCTTTTAACCTAGTGGTCGCAGGTTCAAGTCCTGCTATACCCAAAAAAACCACTCTTGTATTCGATTTTTTTAGTTGACTTTGCCTTATTCCAGAGACCAAACTTCCCAAATGATTGACTACCTCACCGATAGGGAGTTAGAATGTTAATGGACAAGAGTTCCACGACTATTGGTAGAGCCGAAGAAGAGGTAAGCCAAGCCAATAAGGAACATGTTGTTTCGCACCACCAGAAGAAACCAAGCCGTAGGTATACTTAGACAACCAACAAGGCCAGTATATTAATTGGGGCGAATAGTTTGGACCAGTTGGTTCAAGGGGCCCGGAATTTAAAATGAATGAATAGTGGATCTCATAATATTAATTCTAAGAATTTGGAAACATTTCCAACCTAAAGGATGACAAGATGAGATTGCTTCTGGAATAGTTCAACAATTCATTTCTTATTTGGAGGTCTCGATTGAGACCACTGCTGGCTTGCTAGACTCATAGCTGCCAGAGAATCTACAATTCCGTGGTTCGCCTTTGCAGCCAATGTTATATAGGAGTCATATGGAATAATAATACCTTCCCTCCACTAGCCTGATAACGTTCTCCTTGGTCTGCGTTCTAAGCCATAGAATCGTAATTCCTTACTGATCTCTCATTCAATTAATTACTGGACTTGGTATACTAGGCTCCTTTAGTTCTTTGCTTCTATATGATAGAGTTGGTTCAATAATGAAATGCTTCATTGATCTGCCTGATACCGGGTCCTAATTGATTGAGCTATCTGACAGAAGCTCGGGAAGGGAAAGACTACTAGAATACTTGACGACCGGGCTTTATCTTCATTCTACCAATTCTTCGTCTACCAGGCCTGATCTTCATTCGCCATAAGGACTGGGGCTCACGGCAATCCTAACTAGAAAATGAAGTGGAGATGCGGATAATGCGGGTCTTAATTTACTGTGTTCACCAGAGAAGAGGAAATCATGAGAATAGAGGTGAGCGAAGTGAGCGGGAGGTGGGCGCCGCTCGCTCCGTCTTTCTGTGTGTGGAGGCCTATCCGAGACTAATGCGGGGTTGAATACAAAAGTGGGTGAGCTGAAGCAAGAATGAAAAGAATCGCATTCTGCCGAGGGGAACTATTAAAGTTCGATCATCTCCTGGATATACTGGCTTCAAGGCAAACTCGACAACTTCCGAACAGAGAGTTTCTGAACTGGAGTCCGAGATAGAACGACTCAGAAGCGAAGCAAATTAAGACTTGGGTCTAAAAAGATGCGCGAAGAGCTCGAAGGCCTCAAGAAAAGGAGATTCAGCCTAATATACTGGGTGGGAAGTATTCCTAATAAAAGCGGAGCACCCTCATCACTACTCATTCGAAGCTTGAGATATTGGGCCCTCCTTGCTGAACAGAAAGAGCTCAACATCTTTCAAGGACAACTCGCTCCTCTATGATTCTCTTTCACTCGGGCTCACTCCGCCTAAACACCAGTTGTGGACAAGACCAGTTACACCTATTGAACAATAACTGAAGCAAGACTGATTGTCCAGCCAGTCATTTGCTACTAAACCAATAGTGAAAACACCCGACCAAACACGGGAGCAGCATTAATTGCAAGCAAGAAAACCTATAGTTCAATAACTGGACAAGAAAAAGTGTTAGCTCAGTCATAACTCAGAACTCAAATCTTCTAATTCAGAAAGAACTTATTCGCCCAGTATAAACATTCTCTCCCGCTTCGATAAGGAAACCAGTAGAGTAGCTTCGGGCGAGTCAACAGAAGCAAGATTCTTTCTATTCCTTTCATAGAGCCTGCAGTTCGCTCATCAACAAAACAAGTGTAGCTGGAACTAAATACCGGGAATAGCTAGACCATCAGTAATAGAATAGTAGGTTTCATTTTAATATGAGACTGCACGGGGACTGGATTTGAACCAGTTACCTCTCAGTTAGCTACCAAAATGCTACCCCACTCACTATTGATACGAATCCCGAGCCCTGGGATATTAGTACGTGAGACAATTATCATATACATGCACGGCAGGAGAGGCATATTGTCGTAGCCATGATCGTGTTTTGAAGTAGACGAAGAGGCTATCGAAGTGAGGTCGGACCAATCCAAACTATTCTTTCGGGGAAGCTTCAGGAGTCCGGCGAGGTAAGCCCACAAGTAAGCAAGTAAGTAATTCCAGCTAGAAATAAGCAAGTCGCTACGCACCCCCCGTTTGTCGCGCCTAGGAAAGAAATGACAAATCCAAACTATTCTTTATGAATGATTTCAAGTTCGGGGCGATTTCATTGATATAGTAAAGTAAGGATTTGCTATTGATACTACTGGAAGTAGCTGTATTGGTGAAGACCTGATGCCCAATGATTCATAATAAGCCAGAGGTTCGCTACGCACTCTCCCGTTGGTAGCCCTTTGCTCTAAAGGGTCTCTGATCTCTTCCGTTAGTGCTAGCAGGTAGGTTGTTGGAAAGAATGCACTCTAGGCTTGCTTGTTCTTGACTCGAAGACGCACAGATCAGGGTTCTCCACGGGTTGCCTTATTGAGCCGGTGGATTCTTTTAATAAACTAGACTCTATGGATGCTCTTGTCCGCCTGGATATACTGGCTGCCACCTGCTTTTTCATTTCGGTAGCGAGAAGGGGGAGTCTTATTTCCGTAGCGAAGTATTAAAAGCTATACCCCAGGTCCTATTTATTCACCAGAGGGGATTCTGCTTTTATTGAATCTCAGAGTGTATAAAGATTTGCCCAGTATACTTCCCCAGTATATTAATTGGGTCCGGAAGCAGCAGAGTAAAGGCGTAACTATCCCAATTCATAGTCCTTCTCATGATCATCCGGGATAGAAGGTTCAGTTCCTGGGCGGGAGGGAGGTATGAATAATTCTTAGCCCGAAGGCGGGTATACAACTATAGGCACTATAGGTTCCCTGGTACATACATTGGGCTGATTAAGAGGGGTAGTAATTTAAGAAACTGCGTATATCCGCCCTCTTCAAACATTATTCTTTCCATACTACTTATTTATTTTATGTCGAATCACACGCATATATACTAACAATAGCAAATCCGCCCCTGCATACCTAGGCCTTTGTTTTGCACTATGCTGGATGCAACAACAACTTGGACTCGACAGCTTGATCGTCGACTCGTTGGTCCCTAGGGAAATCTAAAGCATGGTTTTGGCCCATGAAATCACTAGTTCTTTCCTTTGACTTCGATGTGTTACGCGTAACGGGGATCGGCAAATAGAATGGATCGGTCTCCACCCCCTCTGCGAGATTCCCTTAGGTATACGGGGGCATCAAGAAGTGGATAGAGGATGGATTGTCTTGGATACCTGTCAGGCGGAATAGACGGAAGTAAGAAGGGCCGAAGCTTTCTTAAGACTTTACCATAGTGAAAATTCCCCCGGATGATCTATCTCCAAATAGAGGCGATGGGATTATATGTAGCTAGATGACAGTGTTTTCGACGCAGAAAAGCCGTCCGAGCCACAGGCTTAGTCGGCCACCGGGCGGGAACTAGGTCTTCTTTTAGACTAGAGCACTACTGAAAACACATTCACCTCGCCGGGGGAATTTTAGTAATATATGGAATGTCAAAGGTGACCCGGAAATGTTCATTGGATGGATGCGTGGCTTATACTCTCCCGACCCTATATACTGGGGTATTTACGCGCCTAGGGACCTTTGGTTTCAAGAATCTACCCCCGGTCAATGGGAGTAATAACTCAGCCCCTATCAACCAAGGCGAGCAAAGCAAGGCCAAGGTATGCAGGGGGAGTCAACGCTATGATCAAAGAAGGCCAGTGCATTGATTGGGCGAACTCCGGCCGACCCATTCCGGAATAAGAGGCAAGGGGGCGATCTAAGTGAGGGGAACGAAGTGACGAAGAATACAGGTTAGACTGGCAACATGAAAGCACCGTAAGGTTCAATCACTCCCAAGTAGGCTACGCACCCCAGTATCTTAATTGTGGACGTTCGCTACTATTAGATTAGCTAGTAAGAGAAGGTGCGTAGCGGAAGCCTTAGGGCTGTAGAACCCCATCCCGGAATAAGAGGGTCAAGGGGTGAGCAAGCTAAGCAAGGTGCCTAGATACCAGGGGGTTGGCGTATCAATTGGGGAGTCAGCTCTATAATACCTAGGATAGGGAGCCCCAAGGTTATTCATTGGCAAGCAAAGCAAGGCCTAGGTATGCAGGGGCGGAGTGATTGCCAGCTAAGGAGTTTCAAAGGGTTTCTTCTCCGGAGTGGGTAGGTTTCACAGGGGGTATCAGTATCGAATATACACGAATGAGCCCTGTCCTAGTCAACGCAAACTCAAGGTTGAGCTTTCTTAGCCAGGCCTAGATAACGATAACTAGAACCCTGTCCAAGCCTCCAGTTAAGTTCTCTAAGCCAAAGGTCTTCTCCAGCTAAGTGAGAGGGGAGATACGCTTCTCAGGCGAAGTCCAAGGCATTTGTTTATGGTCTCGCTACCTACCTTCTTTAAAAGCTACCATAGGGATTCCACCTAAGTCAGAGGGAGCAGCAAGGGGTTGCTATCAAGGTTCTACTTTCTCTGTTCTAAGGCTAGCATAGGTAGGAGCTTATATGGCATCAGCAGTAGGCGGTTCCAACTTCACTTGCCTCTAAGGGCCTACGCACTTTTCCGTAGGGGATTCGATCTTTCTTCAAGGAATCTTGATTCAATCCGCAGGAGAAGCAGTATGGTAGCTCACTAGGCTCATTACCTTGATGTAACAGGTGCAAATCCTGTCCCTGTATCAGCTAATATCCAGTCTTCTCTCTTATTTCTTTATCTATCCAACGCGCCTGAATACCCCAAGGGTCGGGAGACTTCTTTTGTTAGTAGTGAGTGCGAAGCTGAGGCGCCTGAATACCCCAAGGGTCGGGAGGGACGTGCGTGGTATATTCATTAAGGAGCGAGCGAAGTGAGCGGGAAGAAGTGAGGCGGGAGTTCTGTTGTCTAAGGCAAGGAAGAATATTCCTTTGACTCGAAGCTTGCCTTGTTTTCTTGACTTGTTGACTCGAAGCTCAATGATTCATGGGGGCCCGTTCTCTGCATCGAAGCTCTCCTCCTCCAGTTGTCCGGTGAGTTGACAGGAAGTGTGAGGTGCAACACTGTAAAGGAGCGAATGAGTGGACTGGTTTTTCTGTTGGAGGTCGGGGAATGAGAAGCAGTTCTTTCTGCGAGTTCTGAGTCCGGTGAGACTGGAACAATTAGGGGACGACTTGGTATACTAGGCTCCTTAAGCAAACTTGGAGAAATTCTTCTAGAGTGGAAGTGCTAGAGAATCATATAGGTGTGAAGCATCCGTCCTAAGTATACTAGCCTTCGGTCAATGGGAAGTATGACTGTCTTTGCTCTCTCTCCTATAAATATTAAGTATGACTGTGTTCATTCGGGTAGTGAATTGAGCGATCCAGTATATAAGAGCTAATAAGGTGCGTAGCGACTTTGCTAACTATGTCCAGTAGATGAGGTATGACTGTGTTCACTAGGGGAATGGAGTCGATTGGGGAGGCGGGTATAAACTGAGGTACGCGAAGGCCCCCCCTAAGCATTGCATTATTTGAAGATTTGGAAATGAGAGCATACTAAGTGCTACCAAAAACATAAGACGATCGGCATTTGGAGGATATAGGTTGTTTAAGAAGAGATAATCGTTGGTTCCTTAGAGTCATTTCTCTTTTCTATCGTGACAACTTCTCTTCCCCCTTCTAGTTTCACACCTTGCTTAGATGTCTCGTATTTCTCGAAAAAGTGATTCGATTGATGGAATTTGGTATGATACTTATGAGATCGATGAGATTTATATTCAAATATTTCTTCTTAGAACATATTGATTTGACCCCATAAGTGCTCCACGCTAAAACGCTAAATCATTTTGGCTCTTTCACACAGCATCGAGGGCTTTTTCATAAGAAGCAGCACTCTATTGTCCACTTCGATAGCTTTCAAGAGTCTCTTTCATACCCGGGGTCTCCAACCCCCTCTTTCTGGCGGGCCTTCTTTCCTCTGCTTCCTTGTGCTTCTGAGATCGCTAGCAATTTGCCATTGACTGATTCACTAAGCCAAGCATTGGAGCAAGCTAGGAAGACCGCTTTTTCCATCATCCAAGTCCATCTCCGGCCCCCTTCTTCCTAAAGCCCCGCTCCAGCCTGCTCCTTTATCTGTCTTATAGTCGGCTCCCCATTCATCTTCTGTCTCCGGTGCCTTTCGGGAACGTCTCTCTCCGCTACTCCCTTTTTGCTCATAAGTAAGTAAGCTCTTCTCCACGGCATATTTTGACTCTTACCTTCGCTTCCTTCATTCGGTTTCTGGTTCTTGGCTGAACCAACCAGTAGGTCCTTCGACCCTCAAAGCAATACGGTATGCTGCTTCTACGCTGTCCAGCAAACGCAAATGCAATTCGTGCTCAGAAAAAGTCAGCTCGAATATTGCCTCTTGTCTCCCTCCTTCACTCTATATCGTAGAGACAATAGGTTAAACTCCTCCATGTACTCTCTCATAGAGATTTCAAAATAAAAACAACCGATTCAGAAACTTATTTAATAAGTCCGCTTCGACATCACCTGGTAGAAATGAATCCTTAAACTTAAGAACTTCTTGTTCTCCGTAGCGCTTCTCCTCCTGCTCCCTCTTCTGTCGTACATGTGCTCACCATAAGCCTCAACATCCGCTTTAAGCCCGATGACAGAAACAGTGGCTCTGGAGGAAGATCAAAAGCCCGTCGCCCTCACTTGAAGACGAAAGATCAAATTCGATTCAAAGATCGCCTCCAGCAGGGGCTCAAGAAGTGGAAGTTGTGAGATGGAAAGAAGACCCAGAAAAATAACAGAATCAGGGATCAATCCATACGCGGCTTGCCTTTGACTACGCATTGTCAGTCCTTCCTCTTCCCGTTGGTCACCTTCGGTCCCCAATTAATATACTGGCGCCTTCCTTCTAGCTATATACGCTATATCACAATGACTTCTATCTAAGAATTATTCAAACTCAACTGCTACACACTTATAACCCTCTATCCCGGATGATCATGAGAAGGACAATGAATTGGGGGCCTAAGTTAAGTATCGAAACCTTGAGTCTGCAGCTCCCTCCTTCCCCCAGCGCATAAGAAACAAAGCTTCGCACCTCTGACGGATCAGATTGGAATAGGATTCCCCGAGCAGGCCGTCGTAGCCCTTGTTTGTTCCATCTCCCGTTGATACTACCTCAAGTCCCCCCGTTGGTCTACCTCAAGTCAATACACATACAGCTATACAGTAGTTCATTAGTTCGCTACACGCACCCCGACTTATTCAAGTTGCTTCCCCGTCCCAATTAATATATGCTTCGCACTTCGCCTTATTATTAATACCGGATACCTTCGGAAGCAAGTAAACAACCTCCTCTTCGGGATTGGTCTACCACCTCTGAACTGTCGAGTACGGAACAGGCCTGGGTTTGATTGGAGGTCTCCTGTAAAAGCCGAGTATTGGCTTCTAGATGGAATAAGGCATGATAGGTGGCATTCCTGTTCTCTTACTTACGAATAGAGCTCCCGCACCTCGGAACAACAAGGGCTTCGCACCTCCAGCTTCGCTAAAACACTGGTGCATATGTTTCGGGGAGGGATTTTACCCATGTTAAGGATAGACAGCTAGCCGGAGTAAGTGCCCACTTTTAGGTAACTTAGCTGCTCCTATGATTCTCTTGCTCTCGGCCTTGGCTCAATGGCTCTGGAGACTGATCTCATTCGTATTCCGAGAGTCTATGATATAGCTAAGAGCTACTGCATAACGACTCCCGCTGGTAGCTCCTTAACAGTCGCACGTCACTTCGCTCCCCTCCCTGTTAGCTCGCCTCCCTAAGCCTAAGGGGCCCCCGGAGGTATGAATGAGAATGCCGGAAAGATCTAGTATGCTTGTTCAGATTCGTAAGCAATCAATAGTAGGGTGAGGGGAGGAGTGACCTAGAATAAGCTCGTAGCAGGGACAGGGCGCACCCTTACTTTCTAGGGTAGACCCGAGCTTGGCTAGTTCGGGGGCTTATATAGCAGACATGGCATCGGAATGGATTAGGATCAATTCAAAGGAGAGGCAAGGGCTCTTTCGCATCCTCCTTCACGCAGAACTACTGGCTCGGATTCGGCCTATGATTCTAGGGCAAGCGGAGCTTTTTCATTAGATTTTATAACCCTAAGTCGAGTTAAGGTTGACTCCTAAGCTTATCGCCGGGATTCCACTCCTACTAAGTCCGTCCCTTCGCGCCTCGACTTTGACTTCCAGTTATAGATTGGCTGCTGGGCCCCTCATTCTTCTCTCCCGTCCCCCAATTGCCCAACTATCCAGCATAACAGGGCCAGGGGTCCCCTAGGGTGAGTGATAAATAACGCTATTTGGCGCCCCCTTTCTTGATTTGATTCTGGGCGCTCTAGTCGTAGAAAGTGCATACTCCTGCACCCCCTTGGATTCTTTGACCTATGAATATACTGGCAGCTAAGCTCAGCGAAGTCTTTTCTAACAAGACCCCCTAGACCAGATTTGCTTGTTCATTGCGCTGGTTCCCTAGATTGTAGCGAGATTGGGAGTCTTCATCCCTAAGATAGACGAGTGATTTCCTTCGAAGTCTTCTCTATATATATATACAAGTAACCATTTCATTAAGTAATCCAAACTATTGCCCAGCTCCCTATAGATTATTATGGAATAGCTGTAGCCCACTTGAGCGATTTGCCATTCACCAGCTAGGATTAGGGGAAGTACTCAAAGTCTTAGCAGCTCACTAAGCTAGCTCTATTTACTCCTTAGTTAGTGCCCTATATATAAGGGGACTTGACTTCGCTTCACACCCGCTTGCATGGAGCTAATGCCGACGTTATAGCGCTTCGCCATAGTTGCTTCCTCCCTACCCTAACTACTATACTAACTACTTGGGGGGTATTCATGCGCCTCTGACTTGGAGAAGCGGTTGGGCTCCCTATTATTGCTTACAAGCTACGTAGCTAGCCCAGAGAAGCTCGATTTGGAACCGCGCAGCCATAGTTCCTCATACCTACCCGCTGAAGGGAGGAAGTTTGTCTATCTTCGACCCCCCTTTGATTCTAGGTCCCCTAGGCTCCTAAGCTCGTGCAAGGGACGGGGAAGGGGCAAAGACATCTCGACCCTAGGAGCGTAGCGGCTCGTTCGGGGGTGAAAGTCAAGGTTTTCAGCTTCAATATCATAGAATCGGGATTGATTTCTTTCTGTTCGAAGGGTGATCAGCATGAGATTGGTTTGCACTCAAACTAGCCCTAGAGTTCTTAACTCGCGGCTCGGAGTTCGGGTTGTTATCTAGGGCTAGCCCTTTTGCTTGGGTAGACCCTAAGCGAAGTGGAGGGTTGACTCCTAGACTCATCGCAGGGAAGGGCTAAGTGCCTTCGCTCCCCTCGACTGTTCAGTTACCTACGCTCTCCAATTAATATACTGGGCTCTCCGCTTCTTCTATCTTCAATAGTTTGGATCGGTCACCTCGACCTTGACTTTGAGTTGACTTCTCTAGGACAAGGCTAGTTCGAGGCTCTTCGAGTCCCCTCCTTGTGAACCCACTCCTTAGCAGACCGAAGGCAAAGCCCCAGGTGAATCATAAGGCAACAGACAGAAGGCAAAGATGAAACGCCAACCCTTCTTTATCAACTAGTTCTCCCCAGATCGAGTCCTAGAGCCCAGCTCTTCCCTAGCTTTATGTGCCATAGATGCTAATCTCGGTTGACCTGGCATAAAGGCAAGACCACTCCGATTCACTTACTAAGCGGAGTCGGATAATGAATATACTGGGCAGGGAGAACGAAGAGGAGATGCGGCTTCTTCTTCAACGGAAGTCGCAGCCTAACAACAAGGGCCCCAGGTGAAGAAGGAAGCAGGGGAATCTTCTACTGAGGGTCTTCTTCCCCAAGACCGGAGGGAGAGTCTTGAAAGCGAAGGTCTTCAACCCCTAGACCAGAGGAAGCAGGGGAATCATTCAACCACGGAGAGCCAACTAGAGAGAAAGAAAGCTTCTTTCTCAACGGAAGGAGTGCAACCCTCTTCTTGCTTTCTTTCACGACTGGTAGACTTTGATCTATGCTTCCTCTGTTCTTTGAGTTCAGGGAGTCCCCAGCTAAGTGATTGCATTCCCGACCCTCCGATTCGAATGAACTCTTAGGCTACCTTAACTCATCTAAGCGCTAATTTACCCTCAATCATATGCTCGCTGCATCTACGCAGATGGAATGAAGAAGAAAGCAAGAAGCCGGAAGTAGGAGCCCGAAGCTAGCGACTGAGGTAAGGAAGCCAGATAATCCATATGATGGAGAGGCGGTATAGGAGGTGAGCCTTTCTTTAGTCCGAGCTTAGGAGCATAGTCTGATCAAGGGTAGTGCCCTTAGTGGACTAAAGGCATCATAGGACTCAGTTCAAGTCGCAGGGAATCTTGATGAGCGAGGGAATCTTGCACTGAAACTAAATAGGGGCGCTTGGATCCAGTTGTTTATACCAAAGCAAAGCGAACCCCCAACTCATCTAGGCTCAAAGTCGAGGAGTCTTCCTCTAGGAGCCTAGGGAAGCTTGAGTCTTAGCCGCGAGCGAAGTGGCACGCGCCAGTGCGGAGTCAGCAACAGGTGCCGAAGCCAAGGAAAGAATAATAGAATAGAAAGCCTAACTATTCGTTCAGTTCACTTGCTACTTCATAATCTCACCCGTCTACGCGCATCAACGGATCTAGTTCGACTGGCTCACTTTCATTTAAGTGAAGTTCCGTAATGAAACGGCTTTTCGTGTTGATTGACTTTTGATTTGTTCGCGGAGGAGCAACTCAGGCGGCTAGGAAAGAGGAAGAGTGCTTTATGGTTCCGGCAGGCATTCGCGCAAGCGGGTGTTCCAGCGAAGTGGTGCGAACAACTAACTAACGAACTACACTAACAGGAGTCAATAGAGGCTGCTAAGCAAGTGCGAGTTCCCCTAGCAGGTGAATTTGAAATGGTCCAAGTGGGCTAGACGAACGAAGAAGAAAGAGACGAAGGGATTTCGAGAACTTATGAGTTTATGCATAGGGAATCTAGTCTACTTTCTTAAACTATTAGGCAAGGTGATGAAATCGCGAATATGCTTTAGTAGAAACCATTAGCTTCGCTACCTTTCTTTTGCTTTTGGGTTACAATTAGCTTGCATAGACCGATCCAGTAGATTAATAGAAAGGCGTAACGATCTGGGCG